AAAACTTTATTTTAAAAAAAAAATCTTCTAACATACGAAAATCGAAAATAACTTGAGTTTCCTCACAAGGCCAAAATCGGCAAAAAAAAAAGTGATTTTTTTTTGATTTTTTTGGACATTTTTTTTTCGAAAAATCGGGGGTCAAAAATGATGACTTATTGAGGTTTGGTCTTAAGCCTTTTCAAATTCTTGATTTTTTCCCTTTATTTTTTCCTCCATATGAAAATTAACTAAATCTATAAAGATATTTAATATTATATATTATAATAAATTTTTACTATATATTATAATATTATATTTAACATTAATAAGAAAGAAAGGATATCCGAATTTCTATATAAAATGAAAGAATTTTATTTAAACAAGGTGATTCTATGAATTTCAGAGGGAGAGAGAAAGTAGTAAAGAGTTTCTCGAGAAATAGTAATTCTAGATCGTGTTATATATTTATATATTAATAAATGTTTAATTTATCTATAACTAAATATATGAATAACATACCTATATTATTAAATACGTATATATATATTAATAGGTATTTAATAATTAGTAAATTATGTTTAATTAATATATAATATATAATATATATATAAATATAAGAATACTTATTTAATATAATAAGAGCTATAATATTATTATATTAAAATTTTAATGAAAAAGTGAAAATTAAGATAAATATTTGATTTTTAGTTAAATTAAATAATATTAGTACTAAAAATTTAGAAAAAAATAGAAAATTTTTATACTAAAATATATTAACTATATTAAAATCTAAACTAATAAATTTATTTAATATAACTACTAAATTTAATTATTATTAAATTATTTATTTTTTAGTCTTTTAATAATTTAGATCTAACAATAAAAAAAAAAAAAAACTCCTTTAGTTTATACTGTTATTAAATCGTAGTTATCTATTTACATTCAAATAGACAAAAATAATCAATTAAATAGGGATTTGCTTTATGGCGATTTTAAATTTTTTGTATATTTGAAAAATTGGTTTAAATTATGATTTTTTGGGGTTTATTTGAGTTCCAAGTTTAGTTAAAAATTAACCTGATTTTTTCCCTCCAATTTTTTGTAAAATAGAGGGTTTTATGGGAGTTACGTTCAGGTAATCAGAATTTGTAGCTGAAAATGGAAATTACTAAGAATAATTAACCGTCTAATTTTCAGCTTATTGAAAAATTGGTTCCGACGAAAATAACTGGGATTTTCGTTCAAAAGGGTCAAAAAAGATTTTCGGAAAAAATTTCCAAAAATTTATTCATAAAAAAAATGGTTCAAAAAAAATGGGATAGAAAAATTGAAAAATGGGGGGAAAATTTTCAAAAAAACCTATATGTAAAAGTTATATTACTATATAATATTTATAGAAACAAGGTGTAATTTTACCTATATATATAAACGCACGCGCGTGAAAGTAAAAAATAGAATTTTTTCCTTTTCTCAAGCGAGGTAAAATTTAATAATGTTGATAGATATTTTATTATAGATAAAGTTTTAACTGAGCTTGAATTTCGGTTGTAAAAATTCCAATTTTTTGACCCCAAAAAATGATCGAATTATTGAGATTTCCGTTCTAATTGGGCGTTGAATGGAAAGTTAAATAATTCAAAAAATTAGTTAGGGATTTTGGTCTATGAAAAATTTTAGAAAAATGGTTAGTTTTACAATATCATCTTGTATGAAAAAATATTTGAAGTTTGTTAACTGAGGGAGTTAGTTTTATTTTTTCAAATATTTAAAATTTATTTTTTTGTTTTTATTGCTTTTTTGGTTGAGGGACCCTTAAGCCGTAAATGTCAAGCTTTGTTGAAAAATATTTATAATTTGTTAATATGGTTTTAATTTATTTTTTGTCAAGATTGAAATTCAAACAAATTTAGGGCTAGCTTGAGTTTCCGTTCAAATTGAAAATGCGATTTTGGAAAATTTTTGTAAATGCATTTTTGATGAAAATTTCAATAATTTTTTTCAAATATTTGAAATTTTGGTGTATGTCAAATTTTGAAAAAAAAGTGATTTTCGGGAAAATTCAAATATTCAAAAAAAATTTCTTTGAAGTTTGCTAACGGCCCAAAAAAAAATTTTTTTTTTGAGCAATTTTTAAAAAACCAAAATTTTCTCTAGACCAAACTTCAAATATTTTTCATTTTTTTTTTTGAAAAAAAATAATTTTCGCATTTTTGAACGTAATCTCAATGTTTTCAATTTTCAATTTTTAAAAAAATGGACAAATCGATTTTTAAAAATCGAAAAATTTGCTTTAAGCAGTAAATTTAAAGGTTTAGGTAAAAATAATTATTTTTAGTACTCGAAAATCCTGAGTTGAGCAATTTTTTTTTAAAATAAATAGCTTGAGTTTACGTTGAGGGGGCTTTAAAGTTTTGGAGGGAAATTTTTAAGCTACGTAAAATCTTAATATTTATAACTTTTTCTATTACGATCTCAAGTAATTTTTTGTTGAGGGCAATTTTTTTTTGTGAGATTAGGATGGATGAAAATTTTAAAAAAATATTTTTTTTTATTGCTATTTTAGTGTAATCTAAATTTTTAAAATTTGAGGGAATTTTAAAAATCATTAGTTAGGGTTTTTCTTTATTTAAGGGTTATTAGTTGAGAATTGCTAAGGATTAATTATTTTGGTGATTAAATTAATAAACAGTAAGAAATTTAAAGGTAATTTGAGGGAGCTTAAATAATATTAGGTAAATTCCTTTAATATTTCTTAAATGGTAGGGGGAGTACGCGCTAAATTTTCATTTTTAGAACGGGAATCTCAAGTTAATTTCAGTTAGTAAATTTAAAATTAATTTAGGGGGTTGTTGGTGTTTTTTATTGTTTTGGATAATTTTTTTAGTCATTTTTTTGATTTTTTTGAAAAAATAAATAATTTTCTTATTTTTGAACGGAAACTCAATGAATTGGGTGAATTGATTTTAAAAAAATTTATAAATCGTCTTCATAAAAATTGTAAAATTTTTGATATTAGTAAATTTAAAGGTTTGGGTAAAAATAATTATTTTTAGTACCCGAAAATCCTGAGTTGAGCATTTTTTTTTGAAAATAAATAGCTTGAGTTTACGTTGAGGGGGCTTTAAAGTTTTGGAGGGAAATTTTTAAGCTACGTAAAATTCTAGTATTTATAACTTCTTCTATTGCGATTTCAAGTAATTTTTTTGTTGAGGGCAATTTTTTTTGTGAGATTGGGATGGGAAAAAATTTTAAAAAATATTTTTTTTTATTGCTATTTTAGTCTAATCTAAATTTTTTAAATTTGAGGGAATTTTAAAAGTTATTAGTTAGAGGTTTTCCTATTAAAGGATTATTAGTTGAGAATTGCTAAGGGTTAATTATTTTGGTGATTAAATTAATAACGGTAAGAAATTTAAAGGTAATTTGAGGGAGCTTAAATAATATTAAGTAAATTCCTTTAATATTTCTTAAATGGTAGGGGGAGTACGCGTTAAATTTTCATCTTTAGAACGTAAATCTTAAGTTAATTTTAGTTAGTGAATTTTAAGCTAATAAATTAATTTGGGTTGATTTAAAGAATATTATTAAATAATTGCCATTTAATTTAATAATAGCTAGAGGATCCTTAGTTGGAAGAAATTTTTAAAATTTGTTAGTAAATTCCAATGAAATGTCTTTATTGTAAGGGGGGGTACGCTTTTTAGCTAGGCTGAAAACCTCAATAATTTGAAAAAATTATAGGAATTTTAGTCTTAATATTTTTTATATTTTATTTTAAATATTTCTTTAATATTATGGTCTATATATACATTAGGTTAAATATCAAAAGATTTTAGATAAAGTTTTAATCTAGCTTGGGGGATTAGTTTATGCTTTTAGTTATATGTTAATTTTTGTATTCAGGGGTATTGGTTTAAATAGTTAATATTAAAAATTTAATTAATTCACAGTAAGTAGTTTTATAAATTAAGGGGGCTTAGATTTAGAAACGCATAATAATATTAACAAAATTTGTGCCAGCAGTTGCGGTTACACAGATAATATAATTAATTATTTTTAGTCGGTAGTAATAATTTAATTTTTCAAATATACATTGGGGTTTGTTAAGTGAAATTTTAAATTTTAATTAATTTTGATTAAAAATTTAGATGCTATTAAATTTTGTTTTAAACTAGGATTAGATACCCTATTATTAAAAATGTAAATTTAAAATGCTAAACTAGTAGTAGTTATGTTCTTGAAAATTAAAGATTTTGGCGGTATTTTAGTCTTTTCAGAGGAACCTGTCCTATAATTGATATTCCACGATTTATTATACTTGTTTTATTAGTTTGTATATCGTCGTCAGTTGAATATTTTTAAAGAAATTGAATATTCAAAATTTTTTATAATAAAGAAAATCAGATCAAGGTGTAGCTTATAGACAAGCAGTGATGGGTTACAATAATTATATTTAAACGGATTAAAGCATGAAAAGTTTTATGAAGGTGGATTTGAAAGTAATAATATTTAAATTAATATTATGATTTTAGCTCTAAAATATGCACATATCGCCCGTCGCTCTCATTTAAAGTGAGATAAGTCGTAACATAGTAGGCGTACTGGAAAGTGTGCCTGGTAAGGCAAATTAGAGCTTTGGATAAAGTATTTTATTTACATTAAAAGGTTAATTGTGAAACTCAATTTAATTTGAGCGTATTCAATTATTTTTGTTATTATATAAAAAAAATATTTTTTAGTTTTATTATATTTTTAGAAAAAATTATTTTTATTATAGTTTATTAGTATAGTGATAGAAATTTTAAAAAAATGAAAATTTCTGTATTTTAAAGAAAAACTTATTTTTTGTACCTTGTGTATCAGGGTTTATTAATTAATAATTAAATATTTAATTTTCTCGATTTTAAAAGAGCTAAAAAATTATAAATTTTATTGTAGAATAAATATTTAAAATAATTTTTTTGTAATGAAACGTTATTCGTTTTTAAATATATCTAGTTTTTAAAGAAAAGAATTAAATTCTATTTATTAATTTTATAAGGCTAAATTTTAAGTTTTATTAAATTAATAAAAAATATTTTTGGGGATAAGCTTAAAAATATAATTTTATAAATAATACTGTTTATATAAAAAAATGTAGGATTAGAAATTTTCATCTATAATAGTTTGTTGTAATTAATTTTTATATAAATTTGATTTTTATTGATTTTAAATTTTTTATTTAAATTATTTATTAAATTTAAAAATAAATGTAATAATGATAAAATTAGTATAATTTAATTTATAAATATATTAGATTTTATAGGTTAATTTAAGGAACTCGGCAAATACTTTTTTCGCCTGTTTATTAAAAACATGTCTTTTTGAATTTAATTTAAAGTCTGACCTGCCCACTGATTTTTAAATGGCCGCGGTACTTTGACCGTGCGAAGGTAGCATAATAATTAGTTTTTTAATTGAAAGCTGGAATGAATGGTTGAACGAGAAAAATACTGTCTCAAGTTAAATTTATTAGAATTTTATTTTTAAGTTAAAAAGCTTAAATATTTTTAAAAGACGAGAAGACCCTATAGAGTTTTATAAATTTTATTATTTAAAATATTTAGAATCTGAAAATTTTGAATAGTCAAATTTATTTTATTGGGGTGATAGGAAAATTTAGTAAACTTTTCTTTAATAAAAACATTGATTTATGAATTATTGATCCATTTTTTATGATTATAAGATTAAATTACCTTAGGGATAACAGCGTAATTTCTTTAAAGAGTTCAAATCGAAAAAGAAGTTTGCGACCTCGATGTTGGATTAAAATTAAGTTTTGGTGTAGAAGCTAAAAATTTAGGTCTGTTCGACCTTTAATATTTTACATGATCTGAGTTTAAACCGGTGTGAGCCAGGTTGGTTTCTATCTTTAAAAAAGTTAAATATTTTAGTACGAAAGGACCAAATATTTGTAAAATTTATTTTATAATGAATGTGACTAATATATTGCTTTGGCAGATTAGTGCATTAAATTTAGAATTTAATTATGTAGTTAAAATTACAAGTAATACTTGTTTTTTAAGGATTTAATTTTAATATTTATTAGAGGGTTAATTTTAATTATTTGTGTGTTAGTGGGGGTTGCATTTTTAACTTTATTAGAACGTAAAGTTTTAGGTTATATTCAAATTCGTAAAGGACCTAATAAAGTAGGTTTTATAGGGATTCCTCAGCCTTTTAGAGATGCCATTAAGTTATTTACTAAGGAAAGAGTTTATCCTATTATATCGAATTTTAATTCTTATTATCTTTCTCCTGTATTTAATTTATTTTTATCATTATTGTTATGAATGTGTATACCTTTTTTTAGAATTTTAATTAATTTTAATTTAGGGTTTTTATTCTTTTTATGTTGTTCAAGATTAAGAGTTTACACAATTATAATTGCTGGTTGATCTTCTAATTCTAATTATTCTCTTTTAGGGGGGTTGCGTTCAGTTGCTCAAACTATTTCTTATGAAGTAAGATTATCATTAATTTTACTTTCTTTTTTATTTTTAACTACTAGATTAAATATAATAGATTTTATAAAATATCAAGAGTATTTATGGTTATTATTTTTATGTTTACCTTTAAGAATAATTTGGTTTGTTTCAAGATTGGCGGAAACTAACCGAACTCCTTTTGATTTTGCTGAAGGTGAATCAGAGTTAGTTTCTGGGTTTAATGTTGAATATAGAGGAGGGGGATTTGCTTTAATTTTTTTAGCCGAATATGCAAGAATTTTATTTATAAGAATATTATGTTGTATTTTATTTTTAGGGGGAGACATTTATTCTTGAATATTCTTTTTAAAGCTTAGTTTTATATCTTTTTTATGAATTTGGGTTCGAGGAACTTTACCTCGTTTTCGATATGATAAATTAATGTATTTAGCATGAAAAAGATTCTTGCCTGTTTCTTTAAATTATTTACTTTTTTTTTCAGGTTTAAAAATATTTATTTTTACCTTATTACTTTAGTTAATAAAATTTAGTAGTAAGCTAATAGAGAATTTAACTCTTTTTTATATTTTCAAAATATACACTTATAACAAGTTCATTAGCTAATCAAATAAGATTGAGTCTCAAATATTAGCAATAATTGGGTTAATAATGTAGTATAAAAAATATAGGATAGTAAGAATTTGCCCAATAATAATATAAGGATCTTCAACTGGACGAGCTCCAATTCATGTTAATAAAATAACAATTGATAGGAGTGTTCAAAATAATAATTTATTAATAGGGTAGAATTGAGTTCTTTGGAACTTTTTTTTATTAGTAAAAGGTATTAAAATTAAAATTGCAATAGATATAACAAGAGCAATAACTCCTCCTAATTTATTAGGAATAGATCGTAGGATTGCATAAGCAAATAAAAAATATCATTCTGGTTGAATATGTACTGGAGTTACTAAAGGATTAGCAGGAATAAAATTATCCGGATCACCTAATATATAAGGATTAATTAATGTAAGTAATGTTAGGATTATTGTTATAACAATAAATCCAAATAAATCCTTAAAAGTAAAATATGGGTGAAATGGAATTTTATCAATATTACCATTTACTCCAATAGGATTATTAGAACCTGTTTGATGTAAAAATAATAAATGAATAATTGTTAATGCAGCTACAATGAAAGGTAAAAGAAAATGTAAAGTAAAAAATCGAGTTAAAGTAGCATTATCAACTGCAAATCCACCTCATAGTCATTGAACAATATCTATTCCCAAATAAGGGATAGCTGATAATAAATTAGTAATAACAGTTGCTCCTCAGAAAGATATTTGCCCTCAAGGTAAAACATACCCTAAGAAAGCAGTTGCTATAACTATAAATAAAATAATTACTCCTACTCTTCAAGCTAATTCTAGATTATAAGATCCATAATATAGCCCTCGTCCTACATGCATATAAATGCAAATAAAGAAAAATCTAGCACCATTAGCATGTAAAGTTCGAATTAATCATCCATAATTTACATCTCGACAAATATGAATAACTCTATTAAAAGCTAATTCGACATTAGCAGTATAATGTATCGCTAAAAATAATCCTGTAACAATTTGAATAATTAAACATAGGCCTAGTAAAGAGCCAAAATTTCATCATGCTGAAATATTAGATGGTGTAGGATAATCAATTAAAGAATTATTTACAATTTTAAGAAGAGGTGATTTTAATCGTAAAGGTATTTTCATTAAAATTTTTGTCGTAAAGGACCGTATGAAATATTAGTAATTTTAACAACTGCAATTAATGTAATAAATAAATAAATGATTATTATAATTAGAATAATTCTTGAAGGGTAATTAAAAAATTTTCTTAAACTTAAAAAAATTTCTTCGTTTAAGATATTTTCCATATTTAAATTATTAGGTGAAATTAGTGTATTATCAATAAAATTTAGAGGAGAGAATAGAATTATAATAAAAATATTTATTATTAAAATTAATATTGAAAATTTAAATTTTTCATTAGAGGCTACTCTTGTTATGTAAATAAATAAAACAAGTATGCCTCCAATTATAATTAAGAATAAAATATAAGAAAATCAGAAATTTATTCTGATATATCCTGTTATTAAAGCAATTAAAATTGTTTGAGAAAGTAAAATTAAACCTATTGAAAGAGGATGTGTTATAAAAATAAATGTGAATGATAATATTAGTGATAATGTTATTATTATAATGATGCAGAGAATAGTTTATAAAAAATTTTAATTTTGGAGATTAAAGATAGGAAGAATTTCTTTTCTCTGAAGTTTTAAAAGGTTAAACCTTATATTTGATTTACAAGACCAAAATTTTTTCTTAAATTATTAAAACTAATGTTAATTTTTTTATTCTCAGTAATTATGTATTTTTCAGGCTTATTTGTTTTTTGTATTAAACGAAAGCATTTTCTTCTAATATTATTAAGCTTAGAATTTATTGTCTTATCTTTGTATTTTAATTTATTTATTTATCTAAGGTATTTCAATAATGAGTATTATTTTAGAATAATTTTTTTAACTATAAGAGTGTGTGAAGGGGCTTTAGGCTTATCAATTTTAGTTTCTTTAATTCGTACCCATGGTAATGATTATTTTAATACTTTAAATATATTATGATAAAATTTTTATTTATAATAATTTTTATGATCCCTTTAAGTTTTAATAAAAAATTATTTTGATTAAATCAGTATTTGTATTTTTTTATAACTTTATTATTTTTAATAAATTTTAGATTTAATTATATGGTTACTAATATTAGATATTTTTTAGGTAATGATTTACTAAGATATATTATAATTTTATTAAGATTTTGAATTTGTTCTTTGATAATTTTAGCTAGATCAAAATTATATAATAAAAATTATTACTCTAATTTATTTAATTTTTTTATAATTCTTTTATTAATTTCTTTATATTGTGCTTTTGGTGCTACAAATTTATTTGTTTTTTATTTATTTTTTGAAATAAGACTTATTCCTGTGTTAGTTCTAATTATTGGGTGAGGTTATCAACCTGAGCGAATTCAAGCTGGTACTTATTTATTATTTTATACTTTATTTGGTTCTTTACCTATATTGATTTGTATTTTTTATTATTATTTAAATTTTAATACTTTAAATTTATTCTTAATGAATAACCCTTTAAATACTTTTATATTTTATATGTGTATAAATTTTGTATTTTTAGTTAAAATACCTATATATTTTGTTCATTTATGATTACCTAAGGCTCATGTTGAAGCCCCTGTTTCAGGTTCAATAATTTTAGCTGGTGTGATATTAAAATTAGGGGGGTATGGTATAATACGATTAATAGTAATTTTTTTAGAAATTGGGATAAAAATTAATTATATTTTTATTATAATTAGAATAATTGGTGGGTTTTTCGTTTCATTAATTTGTTTACGTCAAAGTGATATAAAGTCTTTAATTGCTTATTCTTCTGTGGCTCATATAGGATTAGTTTTAGGGGGCATTATAACTTTAAATTATTGAGGGTTATGTGGAGCTTTAGTTATAATATTAGCTCACGGTCTTTGTTCTTCAGGGTTATTTTGTTTAGCTAATATTTCTTATGAACGGGTATTAAGACGTAGAATTTATTTAAATAAGGGGTTAATTAATCTTATACCTAGAATAACTCTGTGATGATTTTTACTTAGATCTTCTAATATAGCAGCACCTCCTTCATTAAATTTATTGGGTGAAATTATATTAATTAATAGATTAGTAAGATGAAGATATATTTGTATATTAATATTATCTCTTATGTCTTTTTTTAGAGCTGCTTACTCATTATATTTATATGCTTATACTCAACATGGAAAAATTTATTCTGGTCTTTATATATTTTCTATAGGATCAGTGCGTGAATTTTTATTATTATTATTACATTGACTTCCTTTAAATTTATTAATTTTAAAGAGTGAATATTTAGTATTATGAATTTATTTAAATAGTTTATTTAAAATATTGGTTTGTGGGACCAAAGATGTGATATTATCACTTTAGATAATCTTATCAATTTGTTTAGTTTATTTTTCTTTATTTTTATTTTTTAGTTTAACTACGTTTTTTAGAAGATTATATTTTATGGTCTTGAATTATAGAATAATTTTAGAATTTGAATTATTAACAATTAATTCAAGATCTATTATTATAACAATTTTATTAGATTGAATATCATTATTATTCATAAGATTTGTATTATTTATTTCGTCTATAGTAGTTTTTTATAGAAAGGAGTATATGGAAGGAGATTTAAATATTAATCGGTTTATTATACTAGTTTCTATATTTGTTTTGTCAATAATATTACTAATTATTAGTCCAAATTTAATTAGAATTTTACTTGGTTGAGATGGTTTAGGATTAGTTTCTTATTGTTTAGTAATTTATTATCAAAATGTTAAGTCTTTTAATGCGGGGATACTTACAGCTTTAACTAATCGAATCGGTGATGTAGCTTTATTAATATCTATTGCTTGAATATTAAATTATGGTAGATGAAATTATATTTTTTATATTGAGTGTATAAAAAGAGATTTTTCTATAGAATTAATTTCTTATTTAGTAGTGTTAGCTGCTATAACTAAAAGAGCTCAAATTCCCTTTTCATCGTGATTACCTGCTGCTATGGCAGCTCCTACTCCTGTTTCATCTTTAGTTCATTCTTCCACATTAGTCACAGCAGGGGTTTATTTATTAATTCGTTTCAGAAGAGCAATGAGTTTAAATTTAATAATAATTTTATTATTTATTGGGAGAATAACTATATTTATAGCTGGTTTAGGGGCGAATTTTGAATTTGATTTGAAAAAAATTATTGCTCTATCAACTTTAAGACAATTGGGATTAATGATAAGAATTTTAGCTTTAGGGGAATTAAACTTAGCATTTTTTCATTTATTAACTCATGCCTTATTTAAGGCAACTTTATTTATATGCGCAGGTTGTATTATTCATAATTTAAATAACTGTCAAGATATTCGGTTTATAGGGTCTTTAGTTACACAAATACCTCTAACGTGTTGTTTTTTTAATATTTCAAATTTGTCTCTTTGTGGGTTACCTTTTATATCAGGATTTTACTCAAAGGACTTAATTTTAGAAGTTTTATCAATAAATTATTTGAATATTTATATTTATTTAATTTTCTTTATTTCTACTGGGCTTACTGCTTGTTATACTTTTCGTTTAATATATTATTCTTTAATAGGGGATTTTAATTATTTAAGATTAAATAGTATTAGAGATACTGGGTTTATTATATTAAAGGGTATAGGAGGTTTAATTTTCTTAGTTATTACTGGGGGTAGAATATTAATATGATTAATTTTTCCTATTCCTTATTTTATTTGTTTACCTTTTTATATAAAAATTATAGCAATAATTGTTTCAGCTATTGGTGCTTGATTAGGGTATGAATTTTCTAAGTTTTCTTTAAATTATTCTTTAAAATCTTTTGATAGATTAAAGTATTCTTTATTTTTCTCTTCTATATGAAATATACCAATTTTATCAACATTTGGGGTTAATTTTATCATATTAAATTTTGGTAAGAAAATTTATACTAATATTGATCAAGGATGATCTGAATATTTAGGGGGACAAAATATTTTTAATAATATAAAGAATTCCTCAATATTTCTTCAATTTTTATTTAATAATAATATTAAGGTATACTTAATTATATTGGTAATTTGAGTTGTATTTTTATTTATTTATTTATTTTATTTAAATAGCTTATATTTAGAGCATAGTACTGAAGATACTAAGGAAATAATTATTATTTTTAGATATTTATAAGAAAATAATATTCTAATTTTATAGTGAAAATATAATGTTTTTGTTAAACTATATAAATAGAAATATTAACGAAGTTTCATCGCTAAAAAATTAAGTTAGAAGCTTATTTTTGATTCCCATATTCCCTTAATTGGAGAGAGTCTCTCAATTTAATCATTAACAGTGATTTACCTCTATTTTGGTTTCAATTAATGGTTAAATAAGGGCCCCCCTAGGCCAAACTTTTAGGTCGAAACTAAATACAATAATTTGTTTCTTATTTTAAGATAAACTAATTAGATTAGTACTTTTTAAGTGCAAGTTAAATGTTATAGTTAACTATTATCCTAAATAACTCAATTTAAAGCTCCTTGGTTTCATTCATGATAAAGACCAATAAGTAAAATTATAATGAAGAATCCTCTAATTAAGAAAATATTTATTAATCTTGAAATTTTTATTATTAAAATAAGGGGGATAAGAAGTGTAATTTCAACATCAAAAATTAAGAAAATTACTGCAATTAAGAAGAATTGTAGAGAGAAAGGTAATCGAGCGTTATTTTTAGGATCAAATCCACACTCAAAAGGTCTTCTTTTTTCTCGGTCTATAAAGGTTTTCTTTGATAGAATTCTAGCTGCTGTTATTATAATTATTGAGATAGTGAAGAGGATTAATGCTATATAAAAAATAAATAAAATTATTTATACTAATTTTTATTAGATCCTTTGATTGGAAGTCAAAAATAATTTTTATACTATATAAATATCTACCTCATCAGTATATAGAAATGTAAAGGAAAAGTCAAACTACATCAACAAAATGTCAGTATCATGCAGCTGCTTCAAATCCAAAGTGATGGATGCATGAGAAGTGATTATTTATATGTCGAATTAAACATACTAATAAAAATGATGTACCAATAATTACATGAATTCCATGGAATCCTGTTGCTATAAAAAATGAAGATCCATAAACTGCGTCTGCAATAGTAAAAGGGGCTTCTATATATTCATAACCTTGTAAAATAGAAAAATAAACTCCTAAAATTACTGTTAATAATAATCTTTGAGTTACTTGCTTAAAATTATTTTCTATTAGTCTATGATGAGCTCAAGTTACTGTTAATCCTGAAGTAATTAAAATTAATGTATTTAGTAATGGAATTTGAATAGGATTAAAAGTTTCAATTCCCTTTGGTGGTCATATTATACCTAATTCAATTGAAGGGGATAGTCTTCTATGGAAAAATCCTCAGAAAAATGAAATAAAAAAAAATACTTCTGATGTAATGAATAAAATTATTCCTCACCGTAATCCTATAGTTACTCTGTATGTGTGAAGACCTTGGAAAGTTCCTTCACGAGAAACATCTCGTCATCATTGATATATAATTAATATTGTAGTGAATGTTCCTAAAAAAAATAGATCAGTTGTGTATATATGGAATCATTTGATTAATCCAACTATAGTAATTATAGCTCTAAATGCTCCTAATAAAGGTCATGGTCTAACATCAACAAGATGATAAGGGTGATTTTTGTGTCTATGCATTATACAACTTCTCTAGAGTATAATGTTCTTAAAACTGCAAAAACATAAGATTGAATAATAGCAACTGCTGATTCTAAAACTAATAGTAGTAATTGAACAATAATTAAAATATTAATTATTAATACGGGAAGAGAGGCTCCAGTATTTCCTAATAATGTTATAAGCAAATGCCCAGCAATTATATTTGCTGCTAATCGAACAGCTAAGGTTCCAGGTCGAATAACATTTCTAATTGTTTCAATACATACTATAAAAGGTATAAGAATTGCAGGAGTTCCTTGAGGAACTAAATGTGCAAATATATGAATAGTATTATTGATTCATCCAAATAGTATAAATCTTAATCATAAAGGTAAAGCTAAGGCTAGTGTCATTACTATATGTCTTGATCTAGTAAAAATATAAGGGAATAATCCAAGAAAATTATTGAATACAATAATGGCGAATAATCTGATAAAGATTAAAGTTCTACCTTGATTAGATGGACCAATTAATGTTTTAAATTCTAAATGTAATGTATTAGTAATTTTAATTCATATATAATTTCAACGTGATGGGATTAATCAAAATATAGAGGGAATAAATAATATTCCTAAAAATGTTCTTAATCAATTAAGAGAAAGACCAAATCTTGTTGAAGGGTCAAAAGATCTGAATAAATTTGTTATCATTTTCAATTTAATTTAAATAAAGTTTTATTTGATGAAAATTTCTTAGTTGGGTATTTAAAAGAGAAGTAATTTATTCTGTTAAATATTAAGAAAATTAAGATAAATATAATAAATAGAATTAATCAATTTATAGGTGCTATTTGTGGAATTAAAAATTATTAATTCAATTAATGACTCTAGATTGACAAACTAACGTTATAACTTAACTAAATTTTTCCATTAGAAGTATTCGTTAATTTACTATTAAATGGTTTAAGAGACCAGTACTTACTTTCAGCCATCTAATGTTAAACTTCTCTTATTATAGAAATTCATTTAATGAAGTAATTAGGTGAAATTCTTTCTATAACGATAGGTATAAATCTATGATTAGCTCCACAAATTTCAGAGCATTGTCCAAAAAAAATTCCAGCTCGATTTAGGAAGAATCTTACTTGGTTAAGACGTCCAGGAGTTGCATCAATTTTAACTCTGATAGCTGGGATTGTTCATGAATGGAGAACATCTGCGGCTGTTACTAATATTCGAATTTGAGAATTATAAGGAACAGCAATTCGATTATCAACATCTAATAGTCGGAATTCGTAAGGCTTTAATTCATTAGTAGGAATTATGTATGAGTCAAATTCAATATTTCTGAAATCTGTATATTCATATGATCAGTATCATTGATGTCCAATTGTTTTAATTGTTACTACAGGGTTATTTACTTCATCGAGTAAATATAGTAATCGTAATGATGGTAGAGCAATAAAAATTAGAGTTACAGCAGGGAGAACAGTTCAAATAAATTCAATAGTTTGTCCTTCTAGTAAATAACGATAATTAAATTTATTGAAAAATAATCTTCCTATTAAATAACCAACTAATACTGTAATTATAAGTAAAATTATTAAAGTATGATCATGTAAAAATGTTAATTGTTCTATAAGAGGAGAAGCTCTGTCTTGAGTAGTTAAAGTCTTTCATGTTGCCATTACTTCTAAAGAAAGCATAAACTTTATACTTGGGACTTAAATCCACCGCACTAATCTGCCACATTAGAAGTTAGAAAGTATAGGAAGTTCAGAGTATCTATGTTCAGCAGGAGGCATTGATTGGAGTCATTCAATTGATGAAGTTAGGTTTACTGATGAAATTCTTTTTCGTATAGAAACAAATCCTTCTCAAATAATAAACAATAAAAAGAAGATTCTTACTATTGAAATAAATGATCCTATTGAGGAAACAATATTTCAGGTTGTATAAGCATCTGGATAATCAGAATATCGGCGAGGCATTCCTGCCAATCCTAAGAAATGTTGAGGGAAAAATGTTAAATTAACTCCGATAAATATTGTTAAGAATTGAATTTTTAAGAATTTTTCGTTTAATGTTAATCCTGTAAATAAAGGGAATCATTGAACTAATCCTCCTATAATTGCAAATACTGCTCCTATAGATAAAACATAATGAAAATGAGCTACTACATAATAAGTATCATGTAAAATTACGTCAATTGATGAGTTAGCTAAAACTACTCCTGTTAGTCCTCCTACTGTGAATAAGAATACAAATCCTAAAGCTCAAAGTATTGAAGGGGAATAGTTAATTTGTGTTCCATGAAGAGTGGCTAATCATCTGAAAATTTTAATTCCAGTTGGTACAGCAATAATTATTGTTGCTGAAGTAAAATAAGCTCGGGTATCAACGTCTATTCCTACTGTGAATATATGATGAGCTCAAACTACAAATCCTAATAATCCAATAGCTATTATTGCATAAATCATGCCTAAACATCCAAAAGTTTCCTTTTTACCTCTTTCTTGTCTAATAATATGTGAAATTATTCCAAATCCGGGTAAAATTAAAATGTAAACTTCTGGGTGTCCAAAAAATCAAAATAAATGTTGATAAAGAATTGGGTCTCCACCTCCTGCTGGGTCGAAGAATGAAGTATTTAAATTTCGGTCAGTTAAAAGTATAGTGATTGCTCCTGCTAATACAGGAAGTGAAAGAAGAAGTAATAAGGCAGTAATTGCTACAGATCATACAAATAGGGGTATTCGATCAAAAGTTATTCCTGAAGATCGTATATTAATGATTGTAGTAATAAAATTCACTGCTCCTAGAATTGATGAGATACCTGCTAGGTGTAATCTAAAAATGGCTAGATCAACTGAAGATCCGCCGTGAGCGATATTTGAGGACAGTGGGGGATAAACAGTTCAACCTGTTCCTGCACCTCTTTCAACTATTCTTCTTACTAATAACAGAGATAATGATGGAGGGAGCAATCAAAATCTCATATTATTTATTCGAGGAAAAGCCATATCTGGGGCTCCTAGCATTAAAGGAACTAATCAGTTCCCAAATCCACCAATTACAATTGGTATTACTATGAAGAAAATTATAATAAAGGCATGAGCTGTAACAATAACGTTATACATTTGGTCATCTCCTAGGAGTGTTCCTGGGGTTCTTAATTCTGCTCGAATTAAAATTCTAAGAGATATACCTACTATTCCTGCTCATGCACCAAAAATGAAATAAAGAGTTCCAATATCCTTATGGTTTGTTGAGAATAGTCACTTATTCGGTAGAATGGCTGAGCCATAGGCAATAAACTGTAAATTTATTTACGAATTTTTAAATTCTTCTACCATAAAGTCTTATAGTCAAACAAAAAAAATGATTTTAAATTGCAAATTTGAAGGAGGAGTATTCCTAAGGCTTAAAGTATTGGTCTTTATTTGAAGCTTTGAAGGCTACGAGTTTATTTAACTTAAATCCTTAGGATAAGTTAAATATTATTGTGCAAAACACTAGACCGATTAAAGAAATGAAATTTGATAGGAAAATTCAAAAATAATTGTTTTTAGAATCTAAGCAGTAGTTAATTTCTAATGTATTGATCATTAGGGTTCTAAAAATAATTCGTATATAGTAGTAAAGAGTAAGTAATGTTAAAATTACTATTAAAAATGCTAGTAAAAAAAATTTTCTTTCAATTAATCCTTGAATGGCAATTCACTTAGGGAAAAATCCTAGGAATGGGGGTAAACCTCCAAGTCTTAAAAAGTTTATTATAAAGAAAATCTTAATTAAAATGTTTTTTTTAAGGGCTATAAAAATTTGTCTAATATAGAAAACATTAAGGATTTTGAAAATTAGGATGATATTGATTGAAATAACAGTATAAACTAAAAAGTAAAGTAATCAAGTTGTTTCTATTGAGAATATTGAGGCTAATATTCATGCAATATGGTTAATTGATCTAAATGCTAAAATTTTCCGTAATCTTACTTGGTTTAGGCCTATGATACCTCTAACTAGTATTCTTAAAATAATGATAGTTGAGAAAAACAAAGGTATATTGAAATTGTATGTAATTAGTACTATAGGGGCAATTTTTTGTCATGTAAGTAGAATTAAACAGTTAAATCAATTTAATCCTTCTATTACTTCGGGGAATCAAAAATGGAAGGGGGCTCTTCCTATTTTTGTAAGTAATGCTGAATTAAAAATTAGACTGTATGAAGATTCAATTCATTTAATATCAAATGATAGGGATATTATAATGATTGAGAAAAGAATAATTGTGGAAGCAATTGCTTGGGTAATGAAGTATTTAAGTGAAGCTTCGACTGAGAGGGCGTTTTTATTATTGTTTATTAGAGGGATAATAGACAATAAATTAATTTCCAGTCCTATTCACATACCTATCCAAGAATTAGAAGAGATTGAGACTAAAGTTCCAATGATTATTGTGGAAAAGAATAATAATTTATAGAATTTAAAAATTAAAAAGAAAAGGATTATTACCTTTATACTTGGGGTATGAACCCAATAGCTTAATTAGCTTATCTTTTTCCTTATATTTTAGTATATGATGTACAAAGGTTTTTGATACCTTAAGAAACAGTTTAATTCTGTTAAATGTAATGAGGGTAAGGGGTCTTACATTGTCTATTCTATCAAAATAGTCCTTTTTGTCAGGCACCTCATT